TAAAAAAAAATGAGTATTTTTCGGAATTACTCGCTAAGAGGGGATGCATTTTTTATGTTTTAATTTTAAGAAAAGGCAAATCTAAATCTTATGGATCGTTGTACATTTCAATTTGAATTAGGGATTCCGTGTACAACTCTAAGTGGCCCTTAACTACATATGCATCTGATCATATATGCATTATCTTTATGTATTACAATAAATAAAAAAGGAGGTTTTTCAATGCGAGATCTAAAAACATATCTCTCCGTGGCCCCAGTACTAAGTACGCTATGGTTCGGGGCTTTAGCAGGTCTATTGATAGAGATTAATCGTTTTTTCCCGGATGCGTTGACATTCCCCTTTTTTTCCTTCTAGTTATTGACATCGGAAGGAATGAAGAAGATTAGAGATACTATCAAATATCTGTGACTAATCCCTTCCCCTCCCTTTTTTCTCTTTTTTCCCTTTTTTTCTAATTTTTAGAATAAGGGACGAAAGAGAAAGAATAAAAGTGGATTCAACGTCTGCGAGACTCGGGTTCAAATTCGAATTCAATGAATAGTAATAATAGAGACATGGGGGTAGAGTAGGAAATTGCGGGTCTAGGGCACAAATACAAGATCTTTAAATTAAATACCGTCCTTCGTGTTGAAATAGAATTTCGAAATCATTGTTTTATTTATTATTTACTATGACTTTGATTTATTATTACTTTATTAATTTTGATCTTTTAGAGTTGGATTTCAAGTTAGTAACTTCTATTTTTTCCTTCCTTCCTTTCTTTTTCTTCGTTTCGAATCAAAATAGAAGAGTTGAGTAAATCAAAAATCCAAAGGAGGTTCATGGCCAAGAGGAAAGATGCGCGAGTAACGGTTATTTTGGAATGTACCAGTTGTATCCGAAACGGTGTTAAGAAGGTGTCAACGGGCATTTCCAGATATATTACTCAAAAGAACCGGCACAATACGCCTAATGAATTAGAATTGAGAAAATTCTGCCCCTATTGTTACAAACATACGATTCATGGGGAAATAAAGAAATAGATCGAACCAAGTATGTCTTATTCTTCAAAGGGGAAAAATGACATTATATAGAACATATTTAAATAAATAATCCTATTTGGGGTTAAAATGACAATTAAGAAATAGGATTTTCGGGATAAGAAATAAACTAAACAAACCATGGATAAATCCAAGCGACCTTTTCTTAAATCCAAGCGATCTTTTCGTAGGCGTTTGCCCCCGATTCAACCGGGGGATCGAATTGATTATAGAAACATAAGTTTAATTAGTCGATTTATTAGTGAACAAGGAAAAATATTATCTAGACGAGTGAATAGATTAACCTTGAAACAACAACGACTAATTACTATTGCTATAAAACAAGCTCGTATTTTATCTTTGTTACCTTTTCTCAATAATCAGAAAAAATTTGAAAGAACCAAGCCGACCGCTAGAACTACTGGTCTTAGAACCAGAAATAATCTTAGAACCAGAAATAAAAATAAATAGGCTTATTCTTTGTTCACTTGAATCAAAACACCAATCCGCCTTTGAGTTCGGATTGGTGTTTTGTTCGACAAATCCGAGAATCCAGATTTGATTATCGTGTCGTAAGAAAAAAAAACGAATCGCAAAACAAAAAAAGATTTTTTAATGAACGTGTTCATTCATTTTGACTACTTTAGCATATTTTTTCATAGTAATTTCGACTCCCCCTTCTCGGAGTTCATTCTCCGGGGAACTCCATTTAAATTATTCCGGTGTATTCTACTTCTTTTCTGATTTCGTTGGAAATTATAGAAATAAAATTCCTATTTGCTATACCTATTTGGGATAGTATTTTACGATTAAGAAGCAACTGTTTCTTGTATAGATCATGTATTAATTTACTATAATTATAAGATAGTACCTTTTCTCGAATTACTGCGTTTATCCGAGTGATCCACAAACGACGAAAATTTCTCTTTTGCTTATCCCTATCCTCATCAGCTGAAAAAAAAGCTCTCATTTGCTGTTGAGAAATACTTCGAGAAAGTTTTGAATGCGCCCCTCGACAATTTGATACAAATAAACCACTTTTTGTTCTACGTCTCTGAGCTATATATCCGCGTTTTGTTCTGGTCATTGAATAAATAAAACTTTGACGAATAACTATATTCTTTTCGTTATTCTTTTTCCCGTCTTAGTCTGGTCTATTAATAACTAAATGGATTTTTCCAATGTATAAAATACAAATTCCAATGGCTTTGGCTACTATAACCTTCCCAACCACGATTTTTTCTTTATCCATTCAATTTATATTTCTTTACAAAGAAAAAATCGTGGGTTCCATCGTTTCTATGGTTATTTCTTAAACGGTGAGGTCTTCTCTATACACCGGAGCCTTTACTTCATTTAATCAATCTTATTGGTAACTTGTATAGTTCACACCACACTTTTTGGCTCTACCCCTGAATTATCCAGTAACAGGTCTTTTACAATGAGACCCACCTATATAGTAACGGTATTTAATTATAAAAGTTAGCTGGATAGCTGACCCTCGTAGTCCGTTCTTAACCGAGTGAGAACTTCATTTTTATGTTTTTTTTTTGAATTTCAATAAGATTTCCTCCGCTTAATGGATAACCATTTGCTACCAATGGAGAATTGCTTCTCATCTTAAATTCAGTTGATTGGATTTACACCAATGGAAACCATAAACTTTCTACACAATAGAGGAATTGATTTGCTTATTTTAGTTTTAGATAGTGAATGGAGTTCCTTCTTCCATTCTATCCTATTCACAGGTACTGATCATTCATACTGGAAAGCAATTTTCTTGCTTTTTTTGTGTCAGCTCATGATCTAAACGAGTCGCACATACACCCTAATACATGTTCCTCGACGCTGAGGACATCCCCCAAGAGCGGGGGATTTCCTGACATTTCGAATTGGCTGTCTTGCATTTCTAATAAGTTGTTTAATAGTTGGCATATTGAATTATATACATAATAGGCTGGTTTGGATTGATGCTAACCAGATGATTATGAATTTTTTTGTATTCGTATAAAAATCAATATCATCAATATTGATATTCATCTCAAATACGCATCTCGAAAAGGATCGTTTCCCCTGTCCGGATCATCTCTCCAAGGCCATGTCCGGATCGTCTTTTCTCAAAGTCCAAGGCCAAAGCCTTGGAAACTTCTTCGGTCAACAAAACTTGAACGGCCAACGAAACTTGTACGGCGAAGGCCGAGGCGGAAACTCGGGCGGCCAAGGAAACTTGTACGGATCGTCTTCCCCGTCTTCCACGTCTTCTCTAAAAGACCGAAACTTGTACGGATCGTCTTCCCAATACCAAATGTCTGAATCGTCTTCCGTGTCCGTATTATTAATTTCAAAATCACTAACAGGATATAGTACATCATCAATAATTCCAAATTCTTTGGATTCTTCTGCTGACATATAAGTGTCTCTTTCGAGGTCGCGCATTATAACTGAGTATGGTTGACCTGTCCTTTGTACATAAACGTTTGCGATGTGTTGGCGTATGTTTGCGATTTCGTTCGCGTCCCATATACTAAAACGTATTCTTACCTTATACTTATAAGGAATAGAACTAGGTTGGTGGATCATTACCCTGATGATAGAAGGATTCTCTATCTGCTGTGTGAAACGAACAGAAAAGAAAGATAATAATAGAAAAACAAGATAGAATTGAACAACCGTACGTGCATCGTCTTTTGTGCATTGCATACGGCTCTATAATCAAATTGAAATTTACCCTTACTTTCGATTCAATACTTTCGATTCAATAAAGATAAAAATAGAATCTCTCAGCCCCAGATAGGTAAATGATCAAATTGCCACCCTTCCCTTTGAAGGAGTTAAAAATACTATGATGGCTCCGTTACTTTCTATTTTAAATTTTTAAATGGATTCTTTTTTTGTCTTTGATTCAGCAATCCCAAAGTTTCTTTTTGATCAAACCAAAAAAGGAAAAATCTTGTTTTTTTTTTTCGCACTCTTTTTTTTCTAACATAAATATTGTTAAGAACTCTTCAATGTGAAAACAAAAAAGTTTGTAACGCTGAATTGGACTCCCGATAGATAAGAGAAAATCGGAAATACCTTTTATTTCATACTACTCTCTCGATACATAATCAAATCTTAAAAAAACAATATAAAGATTTTGCATATCGAATTCGAAGTGCCATGCTATTATTACTTAATATTCATATGGCGAAGGCATAGTTTTATTTTTTCTCTCAAATAAAAAACCTCATTGGCGCAAAGCGTGAGGGAATGCTAGACGTTTGGTAATTTCTCCTCCAAGCAGAACAAAAGATGCCATTGACACGGCTATTCCCATGCATACAGTAGTAACATCTGGGGATATCCATTGCATCGTATCAAAAACCGCGATTCCAGGTATTACCGATCCGCCAGGAGAATTTATAAACAAAAAAAATTCTTTGCGACGATCTTGGATAGTCAAATATATCAAAAGACCCGCAATTTGATTCCCGATCTCCAGATCGAGTTCTTGACCTATAAAAAGTAGTCTTTGTTGATAAAGTCGGTTGAATAAGGAAAAATTTTATTCCTTAGGAACCGTACATGCACCTTTTGCTGCATACGGTTCAAAAAATAATTGCGAAAAAACGAATCAATGTATAGATTCCAGTCCTCTTTCTTTTTTCCTATTCTTTATTCATAGCAGTTTTTTTTCGAACTTCTAACGAAAGGTTTTTTTTTCGATTTTTCGACGAATTAGGACTTCTTTCTTCCTTATAATAGAAAAACGTCAATAAATTCATCGAATTAACTTCTCATTGATGTATTGTATCATCGAGATTCAATCCAAATCACGATGGTATTTTCTTGTTCCTGAACGGGTCTCTTTCATCTTTTTAGGTTTATGCTCTACTCCGGGTAAAGGTCTACCCGATTTGGATTTGTACATATAGGACAAATCCTCCCATAATCATTTCTTTTTGTTATGACTTTATAAATAACAAACAGGAATCATTTATGATACACGTAGTAATCATAGATATATTCCCAATTGCTTTTTTGCTAAACAGAGCCTGGATACTTCATTTTTTGAGTCCAACCAACCATAATTTCTTATATATATGTATAAATTCTTACTAAATAGTATATATAAAATAGTATATATAAAATTCTCTCAAACAATGCATCTAATTGCACTTCACGCTTCCTTTTTTTTTTATGATTCAATTTTTCTTTCTTGGGCGAAACAGAGGATCTCTCAATCGGGGAAAGAACGGGAAATTCCATATGACCCAATATATATGACAAGTCACACTATAAGTCAACCCAACTCCCCTCTTCGTCATCAGGAATTAGGAAAGGTACTTTTGGAACACCAACAGGCATAAATAAAAAAATAGATCCCTTAACTATTTCGCTTTAATATTAGAAACATACCAGTTTTATTGTCTTTATCATATTTATTTTATAAAAAAAAACTTCCTTTATTATATATATATTAATATATTTTTTAATATATTTTATAAATTTATAAATAAATTCTAAAAAGTCAATAAATTCAGAAAGAAAGACAAAATAAATAAAGGAAAATTTTTCCAAATGGGTCCTTCTAATCATCAATAAAGATGGACGCATTGACTCATAGAAAATGGTATCAATCCCCATTGCGTATTGATACTTATCGAGTATAAAATAAATCTGCTTCTCTTTGTTCCTACGAACAGAATTCTTCCATTATTACGAACAGAATAAATATTAATTTAACCTTTGACCTTTGTTAGGAAATAATCCAATGAACAAGTGAACAAGGGAGGTCCATAGGATAGTCATAGTATAGTCTTTTCCAATGCAATAAAGTTACGTAGTGTCTATTTTTCTTTAATAAAGGGGTATTTTCAATGGGTTTGCCTTGGTATCGTGTTCATACCGTTGTATTGAATGATCCTGGCCGGTTGCTTTCCGTTCATATAATGCATACTGCTCTGGTTGCTGGTTGGGCGGGCTCAATGGCTCTGTATGAATTAGCAGTTTTTGATCCTTCTGACCCTGTTCTTGATCCAATGTGGAGACAGGGTATGTTCGTTATACCCTTCATGACTCGTTTAGGAATAACCAATTCATGGGGAGGTTGGAGTATCACAGGAGGGACTGTAACGAATCCGGGGATTTGGAGTTACGAAGGTGTAGCTGGGGCACATATTGTGTTTTCTGGCTTATGCTTTTTGGCAGCTATCTGGCATTGGGTCTATTGGGATCTAGAAATATTTTGTGATGAACGTACAGGAAAACCTTCTTTGGATTTGCCCAAAATCTTTGGAATTCATTTATTTCTCTCCGGAGTGGCTTGCTTTGGTTTTGGTGCATTTCATGTAACAGGCTTGTACGGTCCTGGAATATGGGTGTCCGATCCTTATGGACTAACGGGAAAAGTACAACCTGTAAATCCGTCGTGGGGCGTGGAAGGTTTTGATCCTTTTGTTCCGGGAGGAATAGCTTCTCATCATATTGCAGCAGGTACGTTGGGCATATTAGCGGGTCTATTCCATCTTAGCGTCCGACCGCCACAACGTCTATACAAAGGATTGCGTATGGGAAATATTGAAACCGTACTTTCCAGTAGTATCGCAGCTGTCTTTTTTGCAGCTTTTGTTGTTGCTGGAACTATGTGGTATGGTTCAGCAACTACTCCCATCGAATTATTTGGTCCCACTCGTTATCAATGGGATCAGGGTTACTTCCAGCAAGAGATATATCGAAGAGTTAGCGCCGGACTAGCAGAAAATCAAAGTTTATCAGAAGCCTGGTCTAAAATTCCTGAAAAATTAGCTTTTTATGATTATATCGGCAATAATCCGGCAAAAGGAGGATTATTCAGGGCAGGCTCAATGGATAACGGAGATGGAATAGCGGTTGGATGGTTAGGACACCCTATCTTTAGAGATAAAGAAGGGCGTGAGCTTTTTGTACGTCGTATGCCTACTTTTTTTGAAACATTTCCAGTCGTTTTGGTAGACGGTGACGGAATTGTTAGAGCTGATGTTCCTTTTAGAAGGGCAGAATCCAAGTATAGTGTTGAACAAGTAGGTGTAACCGTTGAGTTTTATGGCGGCGAACTCAATGGAGTCAGTTATAGTGATCCTGCTACTGTGAAAAAATATGCTAGACGCGCTCAATTGGGTGAAATTTTTGAATTAGATCGTGCGACTTTGAAATCCGATGGTGTTTTTCGTAGCAGTCCAAGGGGTTGGTTTACTTTTGGACATGCTTCGTTCGCTTTGCTCTTCTTCTTCGGACACATTTGGCATGGTGCTAGAACCTTGTTCAGGGATGTTTTTGCTGGTATTGACCCAGATTTGGATGCTCAAGTAGAGTTTGGAACATTCCAAAAACTTGGGGATCCAACTACAAGAAGACAGGCAGTCTGATACAAGAACGCTTTGGTATCTTTCGCTTCTATTTTTTTTTTTGGAGGGATTTTTACATATTTTTACATAGAGTACCGGAGTGAATTTGCATCACCGCCTTTTTGACTCTTGCTCTTTTGAGATGATTCCCAAAAAGAAAAAAAAAAACAAACAAAACAGGTAGGGAAGCTATAATTGTAAACCACGATCGAATCTATGGAAGCATTGGTTTATACATTCCTTTTAGTCTCGACTCTAGGGATAATTTTTTTCGCTATCTTTTTTCGAGAACCACCTAAAGTTCCAACTAAAAAGTGAAATGATTTTTCATTATCTCAATTGAAGTAATGAGCCTCCCAATATTGGGAGGCTCATTACTTCAACTAGTCCCCATGTTCCTCGAATGGATCTCTTAGTTGTTGAGAAGGTTGCCCAAAAGCGGTATATAAGGCGTACCCGGTAAAACTTACAAGTAAACCAGATATAAAGATGGCGATTAGGGTTGCTGTTTCCATTATGATTATATAATTTCAAGACCCCAACGGATCTATCATAAGATCGTTTATTTACAACGGAATGGTATACAAAGTCAATAGACCTCAATGAATACAATAGGATTTATGGCTACACAAACTGTTGAGAACAGTTCTAGATCGGGCCCAAGACGAACTACTGTAGGGAGTTTATTAAAACCATTGAATTCTGAATATGGTAAAGTAGCTCCCGGGTGGGGAACAACCCCTTTGATGGGTGTCGCAATGGCTCTATTTGCGGTATTTCTATCTATTATTTTGGAGATTTATAATTCTTCCATTTTATTGGATGGAATTTCAATGAATTAAATCTATAAGAACCACAAAGTCCTAGCTTTTGACTAAAAAATCAATCAGTTAGAACTCGGATTTCTGGCCTATTCTATTTTGGTAGTTCGATCGTGGAATTTATTTCTTTCTATATTTCCGGAATATGAGTGTGTGACTTGTTATAATGGATTCTATTGATAGTACAGAGAATTCTGTCACCTTGATAGAGATGGTTCTACTTCGTCGGATATTTATTCGAGTATCTGGAACACGAACTAGATTAAGAAATATTTGAACTATGATTCATACTTAATATGTGACTTCGTGTCCGGACTCCAAAAAAAATTTCAAACTGTTTGAAAAAAAAAGAAAAATCTTTCTTTTTTTAGTCATTTTATCTAATTCATGGAATACGTGATGATCCAATGGTTCTTACTCAAGGAATCCTTGGCTTAGCTTATGATTTTTTATTAAATCATCGTGGTTCTAGTATGAATCTGAGGTTTTAATCGATTCATAGGGTCTTAACAAGAGAATTCCTATCAATTCAATAATAAAGAAAGGAAAAAAGTCACATTAGAGACAAAAACAAATTAAAGAAAAAGATAGGAAAAGAGAGGATTCAAGAGGCCCGTAAGGATCAACATAAAGACGATTGAGCCAACGTGATATTTTGGTATTATCACCACAAAGAAGAGTTTTGATATTTTTTTTCTTCTTTCGTACATTTAGAGAAGATTGAATCGGAGATTAAGAAGTTTCACACTTTCTATTACATATCCGACTATTATTTTATTTGGGTGTTTTTGCTTGAGCTGTACGAGATGAAAGTCTCATATACGGTTCTGAGAGGGGGATTTTCACCTATCTCAATAAAGTCTATGATTGGTTCGAAGAACGTCTCGAGATTCAGGCGATTGCGGATGATATAACTAGTAAATATGTTCCTCCCCATGTCAATATATTTTATTGTTTAGGGGGAATTACGCTTACTTGTTTTTTAGTACAAATAGCTACGGGGTTTGCTATGACTTTTTACTATCGTCCGACCGTTACTGAAGCTTTTGCCTCTGTTCAATACATAATGACGGAAGCTAACTTTGGGTGGTTAATCCGATCAGTTCATCGATGGTCGGCAAGTATGATGGTCTTAATGATGATTCTACATGTTTTTCGTGTCTATCTTACCGGTGGATTTAAAAAACCTCGCGAATTGACTTGGGTTACAGGTGTGGTTCTGGCAGTATTGACCGCATCTTTTGGTGTAACTGGTTATTCCTTACCTCGGGACCAAATTGGTTATTGGGCGGTGAAAATTGTAACAGGTGTACCTGAGGCTATTCCTGTAATAGGATCACCTTTGGTAGAATTATTGCGCGGAAGTGCTAGTGTGGGCCAATCTACCTTGACTCGTTTTTATAGTTTACACACTTTTGTATTGCCGCTTCTTACTGCTGTATTTATGTTAATGCACTTTCCAATGATACGTAAACAAGGTATTTCTGGTCCTTTATAAATTAGTAATAGATTAGATATTTGTAATCAATCATTTAGAGGAGGAATAATAGGATTTTATTGCTACAAGTATGGATTATTGAAAATAATAAGACATGGGTTTGGATATTTCCCTTCAACTAATCGTGTCAAATAAATAATATTGTGGAGTTGAAGGGACTTCTCCGAAGAGAAAATGGATTATGGGAGTGTGTGACTTGACCTATTAATTGGTCTGTGTAGATATATGTCTGCCACATTGGAATTCACAACCAAATGTGTCTTTGTTCCAACCAACGTGTAACCCCTATACAGA